AAATAAAGTTTTTGGTCGGAATATGAATCCAAACCAAAAGACCCCTTAACTATTAAGGGGGTTAATAGAACGAATCACACTTTTACCACTAAACTATACCCGCTACAATGCGATTATTGTATACAAAAGGACCTTTTGTCGAACAAGGGAATTGGACGTAATCAAGATAGGATCATAAAAGAATCATGAAAATTAGAGTGTTGGCATTTTTCAGGGGGGAACTTAATGAGATTAGGAAAAGAGGGTTCATTTAAATAACTAAATAACAAGTTTTATCCTTTCTTTTGCTGGTGGAATTTTGATACATACGGCTCGACAAAACCGCCGAAATCCTAACATAAAAATGCATTATCCATAGTTTCATTTTTTTTTTATTTAGTAAAATAAAAAAGTAAATAAAAAAGGAAGAAAGAATAATACGAAATGACACTTTCGTTTTATATAATAAGAATGGAAATAGTCCTTCTTCTTTTTATTGTTGCTTTAATAGCAGGCATTTTTGTTTTGAAATAAATCAGAGAAATCATTTTATCTATGATTCGTTGAAACAAAAAAAGGCCCGGCTAGGTACTGACCAGGCCAGGCCATGGGAATAAAAACGCCTTTCGGACAAAATCAAAGCAAGGAGGTCTTCTTTATTTTTCGTTCTATTTCTATATATTTTTTTTATATTCTATTGGATTTTTAGAGCCCTTACTTTATCTAAATGGAATTACTGATAAAAGTTGTATATATCTATATAATAAAGATAAAGAGATAGAAAAAAGCGAGAGAAAGAAAGACTTTTTTCAATTTTTTTTACTTTATGTGTAATGTAACATAGTAATTATCTTTTTTGAATTGGGAGAGATGGCTGAGTGGACTAAAGCGTCGGATTGCTAATCCGTTGTACGAGTTATTCGTACCGAGGGTTCGAATCCCTCTCTTTCCGTTGATGGCTTCATATTTCTATTTACCTTATCTTTCAAAGTTAGCAAACCCTTAGTTAAACGTGTGGAATAGCTCAAAAAATCCTAAGAAATTTGTGAAAAATCAAGTCAAGAAAACGAAAAAGCACCCTTTTTTTATTCTTCACGCCCGGGATTACGTCCTGGATCATTAGATAGGAATCCGAAGATGAAGAGAGAAACAAAGAATATTACTACTGTGTACACAAAGAGTTTGAGAGTAAGCATTACACAATCTCCAAGATCATTTTTTGGAAAAAAAAAGAGAATAGATCCTCCATTACCAAAATTTTCTTTCATACCCACAAATTAGATATTGTGGGGAACCCTATTTGGACCTTTCACTAGAAAAAAAAAAGGTCAGAATGGGAAAATGGGGTGATCAAAATTTATTGCAGCTCTCCAAGAATTTCAATGTTTGAATCGAGGGTTCATACTCTAAAAATTATCTGATCTTATCGATTGTTAGAATTTTTCTCGAATAAATCATTAATTTTCTAGGATAGTATTAACGATCTCATCGAAAACTTACAGCAGCTTGCCAAACAAAGGCTAAGAGAAAAAAAAGCAAAGGTATGACTGGCATAACATTCACAATTGGATTCAAAAAAGCATAAGCCTCGGGCAATTTGGCGAAGAAAAAACTACTCGAATAAAGGGCAGAATTAAGACAGATACAGATCAAACTAAAGATATTAAGCATAACAGACATTTTGTTCTTTGAGATAATTGCATTTTGATTGAGTTATTGATATAAGGAAAAATAAAGAAAGTAAAGTAGACCAAAAAAGCCTTCTTTTTCTTTGAACTTACCCAATCAAAAATTCTCCAATTCTCAAAGGAGAATAGAAGAAATCATACTTTCATACAATATCTTAATTGAATTATATGTAATGATCAATAAATTCAGTTTAATTCTATATCGACACGTGTCAAAATCCTATCAACAATCTAATTTATTCTATAGATATTTGGGTTGGAATTGACGAAAAACCAATAACAATATTAGTCTTTATTAGTGTCGAATAGAAATCTAAATGGGGCGTGGCCAAGTGGTAAGGCAACGGGTTTTGGTCCCGCTATTCGGAGGTTCGAATCCTTCCGTCCCAGAGCATATCCAGTCTATCAGAATCAAGATTCAGTTTTGGATATAATGTAATTCTGGTTTTTAATGATTCCGAAAAGAATCATATCCTTTTTTTTCACAAACTGAACTGAATCCAGTTGAAATGACACTCAAATGTAACTGAATCTATTTATGATCCAGATAAGATCGGAACATAGATCACAAGAGTTTGAATTCAAAAAAAAAAAAGGCTGGGCGGGCTTTTCATCATATGCGCATTCACTTCATCTTCATATTGAGGGAAGTTAGTTACTTAGAAAAACCTTACGCCCATATTTATTTGAATTTTCAATGATACATTTTGAATAAAAAGAGGAAAGAAAAGGACCTATATTTCCTATCCCTTAAATGAGGTATCCTGATTATTAATTCTCTGTCAATCCCGGAATTCTAAGGATCTCTTGAATTCGAAACAAGAGGACTTGGT